CACGAATTGAAAAGCCTTATGGAAACCCTAATATTCTTGCAGAATTTATAGCCGGCCAATTAAAAAATCGAGTTTCTTTTCGTAAAGCAATGAAAAAGGCTATAGAATTAACTGAACAAGCAGATACAAAAGGAATTCAAGTGCAAATTGCAGGACGTATTGACGGAAAAGAAATTGCGCGTGTTGAATGGATCAGAGAGGGTAGGGTTCCACTACAAACCATTCGAGCTAAAATTGATTATTGTTCCTATACAGTTCGAACGATCTATGGGGTATTAGGCATCAAAATTTGGATATTTATAGACGGGGAATAATAAACCTTTATTTGCCTTTCGATTCTATCCAGCGATGGAACAAAAAATTATAAATTCGTTTCTTCTTTTTCTTTTCTGTTCAATAAAAAAAAATGCAAATTATAAAAATTATAATTATATAGGGTTGAATAAAAATTCAATTAATCTTTTGATAAAATTGCTATGCTTAGTGTGTGACTCGTTGGTTTTTTGAGGGTTAGTATAAAAAACCAGCCCCATAGTATAAACAAATAACTATAGAAGTAATAACCAACTCATCACTTCGTATTATCTGGATCCAAAGAACCAGTCAAGATATGATATATTGTTCATATTGTTGTAGCAACTGAAATCTTTTTTTATTAAAAAAATCTGCTTCTAAGTTGTCAATCAAAATAAAAAAATAAAGGGTATGGATAAATGGAAGGATGAGAGAAAGAAAGAAAAAGAATATTGATGATATATAATTCCAATATGTAAGGTCTATGAGTCATCTCAGAAAAAGCTGTGTAATAAAGCATCAATACGGATTCATCATTAAATGGATCTACTCATCGAACAAAAAATAAAGAGCTTCGAGCCAATAAAGACTAAGAATATTGACTCAAGAACTAATAGCTCCATTGTAGAATTGAGACCTAACCATAAAGTAAGAAGCGATGGGAACGACGGAACCTGTGAATTCAAAAGATTCTAGTGAAAATGAATTCGAATGATTCATTGATCGGGATGGCGGAACCGACCAGAGACCAATTTATCTATTCGGAAAAGTTATGAACTAATGATAGAACTGAAATAGAAATTGAAAGAGTAAATATTCGCCCGCGAAAACTTTATTTTCTTGGATTGCTAAATTTGGGTGAATCCAATACGATAAAGAGTAAAACAAAAGAAAAATTCGTTTTAACATTCTAAAAACCATATATATATAAGAAAAAAATAGTTATTTAATATATTTAGTTATCTATACAAACAAGATATACAAATTAATAATAGATTTGATCTAGATTAAATGAAATCCATGATTCAGTATATTACTTATTAAATACATGTATATCTTAATTCAAATTATATTATATCTGAATTCAAAATCTTTAATTTGAATTCATTCTATTCGCGAGGAGCTGGATGAGAAGAAACTCTCACGTCCGGTTCTGTAGTAGAGATGGAATTCAAAACAAACCATCAACTATAACCCCAAAAGAACCAGATTCCGTAAACAACATAGAGGAAGAATGAAGGGAATATCTTATCGAGGTAATCATATTTGTTTTGGTAAATACGCTCTTCAGGCACTTGAACCCGCTTGGATCACATCTAGACAAATAGAAGCAGGTCGACGAGCAATGACACGAAATGCACGTCGTGGTGGAAAAATATGGGTCCGTATATTTCCAGATAAACCAGTTACAGTAAGACCCGCAGAAACACGTATGGGTTCAGGTAAAGGCTCTCCCGAATATTGGGTAGCTGTTGTTAAACCAGGTCGAATCCTTTATGAAATGGGTGGAGTAACAGAAAATATAGCTAGAAGGGCTATTTCAATAGCAGCGTCCAAAATGCCTATACGAGCTCAATTTATCATTTCGGGATAAAAAAGAAGTAGGCCTTGGGTAAAAAAAATAGCGGGTGCAGGTTTCTTTTTTTGGACAAACAATATTTCTTTTTTTCTTCGACCTTTGTATTGTAAAAAACAGATAAAAAAAATGATATGATTCAACCTCAGACCCATTTGAATGTAGCAGATAACAGCGGGGCTCGAGAATTGATGTGTATTCGAATCATAGGAGCTAGCAATCGTCGATATGCTCATATTGGTGACGTTATTGTTGCTGTGATCAAAGACGCAGTCCCAAACATGCCTCTAGAAAGATCAGAAGTGGTCAGAGCTGTAATTGTCCGTACTTGTAAAGAACTTAAACGTGACAACGGTATGATAATACGATATGATGACAATGCTGCAGTTGTGATTGATCAAGAAGGAAATCCAAAAGGAACTCGAGTTTTTGGTGCGATTGCCCGAGAATTGAGACAGTTCAATTTTACTAAAATAGTTTCATTAGCTCCCGAGGTATTATAAAATGAGACCACGATATGGTTATAGTAGGGTATTTAAAAGAAATAGATTAATTTAGTAGATTTTGTCTCACGTATATACCTTTCAAAATTAATATTCATAAACAAATATGTAAAAAAAAAAAAAAAGA